TCAAACGCGTAAACTATCACAATGTAATAAAAGAATCCATTGAAAATCAAAAGGATTTACTAATTGAAATTCGGGAGTCATTGGGACCTTTAGGCTCATCTCCTTCAATTGATCGTTTTTATTTATTTTACCATTTAAAAACTCATAATCAGATCTTGTTAACAAACTATTTGCAACTTGACAATTTTAAACAGACTTTTCAAGCAATTAAATATTATTCAATGGATGAAAGTGGTCGAATTTATACTACTGATCCAGGCAGTAACATTATCTTCAACCCATTCCGTTTGAGTTGGTATTTTATCCGTCACAGTTGTTGCGAAGAGACCTCTCCAATAATAAGTCTTGGGCAGTTTATTTGCCAAAATGTGTGTATAGACAAAAACAGACCGCACCAAAAATCCGGTCAAGCTATATTAGTTCAAGGTGATTCTGTAGTAATACGATCAGCTAAACCTTATTTGGCCACCCCAGGAGCAACTGTTCATGGCCATTATGGGGAAATTTTTTACGAAGGAGACACATTAGTTACATTTATATATGAAAAATCGAGATCGGGTGATATAACGCAGGGTCTTCCAAAAGTGGAACAGGTGTTAGAAGTGCGCTCGATTGATTCAATATCGATAAATCTCGAAAAGAGGATTGAAGGTTGGAACGAATGTATAACAAGAGTTCTTGGAATTCCTTGGGGATTCTTGGTTGGTGCTGAGCTAACTATAGTGCAAAGTCGTATCTCTTTGGTTAATAAGATCCAAAGGGTTTATCGATCCCAGGGGGTGAAGATTCATAATAGGCATGTAGAGATTATTGTACGTCAAATAACATCAAAAGTTTTGGTTTCAGAAGATGGAATGTCTAACGTTTTTTTACCCGGAGAACTAATTGGATTGTTGCGAGCCGAACGAATGGGACGCGCTTTGGAAGAAACGATTTGTTACCGAGCAATCTTGTTGGGAATAACAAGAGCATCTCTCAATACTCAAAGCTTCATATCGGAAGCGAGTTTTCAAGAAACTGCTCGAGTTTTAGCAAAAGCAGCTCTACGGGGGCGTATCGATTGGTTGAAAGGTTTGAAAGAGAACGTTGTTTTGGGGGGGATGATACCCGGCGGGACCGGATTCAAAGGATTCGTGCACCCTTCAAAACAATACAACAAGATTCCTTTTGAAACAAAAAAAAAGAATCGATTTGATGGAGAAATGAGAAATATCTTGTTTTACCACAGAAAATTCTTTGAAGGGGGATAATCAAAGAATTTCCACGATACACCAGAACAATCATTTTTCGGATTTCATGATTGCCAAGAAGGGATTCATTCCTTTCACTACTTTCTTTGATTTGGTGCATTCATTTGATTTAATAATAAAAAGAGAAATGTCTAGAAACGCATAGAATAGCTTGGGTCATGGTTCTAGGTCCAATTATAGGGTAGATCAGAAGGTTCCATGGGAACAATCTTTTATTTTAGTTCAGGGTTCCCCGTCTCTTAAAAAAAAGGGGGGGTAGAAATGACAAGAAGATATTGGAACATCAATTTACAACAGATGATGGGGGCGGGGGTTCATTTTGGTCATGGTACTAGGAAGTGGAATCCTAAAATGGGATCTTATATCTCTGCAAAGCGTAAGGGTATTCATATTACAAATCTAACTCGAACTGCTCGTTTTTTATCAGAAGCTTGTGATTTGGTTTTTGAGGCAGCAAGTAGAGGAAAACAATTCTTAATTGTCGGTACCAAAAATAAAGCAGCTGATTCAGTAGCATGGGCTGCAATACGGGCTCGGTGTCATTATGTTAATAAAAAATGGCTCGGCGGTATGTTAACGAATTGGTCTACTACAGAAACGAGACTTCATAAGTTCAGGGACTTGAGAATGGAACAAAAAACAGGGAGACTTAGCCGTCTTCCAAAAAGAGATGCAGCCGTGTTCAAAAGACAATTATCTCGTTTGCAAACATATCTGGGTGGGATTAAATATATGACAGGTTTACCCGATATTGTAATCATCGTCGATCAGCACGAAGAATATACAGCTCTACGAGAATGTATCGCTTTGGGAATTCCTACAATTTGTTTAATTGATACAAATTGTGACCCCAATCTAGCAGATATCTCAATTCCAGCGAATGATGATGCTATATCTTCAATCCGATTAATTCTTAACAAATTAGTAGTCGCAATTTGTGAAGGGCATTTTAGCTATATAAGAAATCCTTGATTAATAATATGATAAATAACTTACTTCGCAAATCCCATCTCTTTTTGAGTCGATTACTATTTCTGAATAAAAAAAGAAATAAGAATAGCCGGGATATTATGTGATTAGTTAGTATTCAAAATAGTAATCTTAGAATAGTAATCTTAGTTGGTATTCAAAATATCTGATTCAAGTAGGCAAAGAGATGGTTGAATCAAAAGTGAATTTTTTTTTAGAGGGTAATATGAATGTTCTAGTAAACACACTAACACTAAAAGGCTTGTACGATGTATCTGGTGTGGAAGTAGGCCAACATTTCTATTGGCAAATAGGTAGTTTCCAAGTCCATGGCCAAGTACTTATGACTTCTTGGGTTGTAATTGCTATCTTATTAGGTTCGGCCACTATAGCTGTTCGCAACCCACAAACCATTCCGAATTGGAGTCAAAATTTCTTCGAATATGTTCTTGAATTTATTCGAGATGTCAGTAAAACTCAAATCGGAGAAGAGTATGGTCCGTGGGTTCCTTTTATTGGAACTATGTTTCTATTTATTTTTGTTTCTAATTGGTCAGGAGCTCTTTTCCCTTGGAAAGTCATACAATTACCTCATGGAGAGTTAGCTGCACCCACGAATGATATAAATACTACTGTTGCTTTGGCTTTACTCACGTCAGTGGCATATTTTTATGCGGGTCTTACAAAAAAAGGATTAGGGTATTTCGGGAAGTATATTCAACCAACTCCAATCCTTTTACCGATTAACATCTTAGAAGATTTCACAAAACCTTTATCGCTTAGTTTTCGACTTTTCGGGAATATCTTAGCTGATGAATTGGTCGTTGTTGTTCTTGTTTCTTTAGTCCCTTCAGTGGTTCCTATACCTGTTATGTTCCTTGGATTATTTACAAGTGGTATTCAAGCTCTTATTTTTGCAACCCTAGCTGCGGCTTATATAGGTGAATCCATGGAGGGCCATCATTGAAATAGTCTTTTTGCTTTTTTTTTCAAAACTATAAATAACAATAGACGTTTGGCTCACGACAATTTACTTAAGGAATATACAACTACATCATATATCATATACGATAGAAAGGAATAGCAAAACCAAAAAAAGAAAGTACGATATTAGATATAGATATTAGGGTATTAGAGCGTTGGAAAAAAGGGAAAGAGGCAAAAAAGATCTTTTTCCTAAAGTTATCTTCCGTCCACTTACTAGCATACCCCCCTCAACGAATATTCTATTTCTACCCCATTTATTAGTTTAGTAGTTCTTAGCCTATTATTTATTCTATTATTTCAACCAATTGAAATAATAGAATAAATAATAGAATGCTTGGAGTGTATGTGTAGGACATGCGAAAAAGGAGAAAAGAGCGAAGAATTCCCGTTTTAGTTGATTTTATTCACGGATTGGACAAACAAAACTAGTAAAAAATCAAAATAATAATAGGAAGTAGTTAGATAGAATTTGAATAGCTAAAAAAAGTCAACTCTTGGAGATATTTCGAGAATTGATTCTCAAATCCTATCCTATTGAATCGAAGATAAACAATTGGTTTACGCTATGGAAGAAAGATATGTATATGTGATATTAGATATTGCTGGGTATATATGAATTAAAGATAGATTCCTTTGACCTACTCCTCTCATTTTCAGCAATAGAAGTCCTTTATTTTCCGTTTCCTTGTTACTGTGAATTGAATGAAAAAACCGATGAAATTACAAAAAAGATGTAAGAATTCAAATACCAGTTCGGAACGAAGAAATCGAAGTAGTTCTGATGATTCACTAATACTATTATTTCAACTAGAAGTTCTTAGTTACTTCTACTAAATGAATCCTACGACGTAATAATTAAGTCATAATTCGTTGGGTGGTTGTATCATTAACTATTTCTTTTTTTGGTACGAGGAACTTATCATGAATCCACTAATTTCTGCCGCTTCTGTTATTGCTGCTGGGTTGGCTGTAGGACTTGCTTCTATTGGACCGGGGGTTGGTCAAGGGACTGCCGCGGGTCAAGCTGTAGAGGGTATCGCGAGACAGCCTGAGGCGGAGGGCAAAATACGAGGTACTCTATTGCTTAGTCTAGCTTTTATGGAAGCTTTAACAATTTATGGACTGGTTGTAGCATTAGCCCTTTTGTTTGCGAATCCTTTTGTTTAATATTCGAAATATAAAATATATACTTATTGCCTTGGACTTGTCGTTGAATTACGTAGTCGTTGACAAAATCAAATAACCCATGGGAAGGTCGGATTTGCGGATGAGGAATTAGTATCCCGCCTCGCTTTTATCCTTCCCGTTCCTACTCCAAGAGAAACTAAGCCTTGAAACAGGGGGATAGTTCACATAAATCAAATCCATTTCAAAATTTCCCAATAGGAACAAGAAAGGACTAAATAAAAAAGAGGTGCGAAGTGATACAAAAATAACTCTAGTCAATTTTTTAGTCGATCTAGTTAGTCTATCCATACGAGGAGATGATATGAAAAATGTAACCGATTCTTGCCTTTCTTGGGGCTACTGGCCATCCGCTGGGAGTTTCGGGTTTAATACCGATATTTTATCAACAAATCTAATAAATCTAAGTGTAGTGCTTGGTGTATTGATCTTTTTCGGAAAGGGAGTGTGTGCGAGTTGTTTATTTCAAGAATCGGCGGGATCCAACCAGCTGTACCCTTTTTGTTCTAACTAGGAAAGAAAAGAAAGGTGCACGATTGCGCGAATTACTTCGGACTAAATCTAAATTAAGAAATTTTATGTTTTATGGAAGAAACATAGCATTTCGTG